GAATTTGAAATCAATCTATGGGTTAAGAAGTTGGAGTAAGGAGTTGTGTTGAAAAATCTAAAACTGGAAAGGCATTTTAGAATTTTTATGAAAATTGAATAATGATCTAAAGATATCCATTAAACACAGTCTAAAAAAATGGATCAATCGTTGAATTCGTTTCAATTGAGAGATTAAATCCGGTATAAATATTAGAAAGGGCGGAAACCCCATCTTCGCAAACATGAATAGATATATCTTTATTTTACAATTTTTCACAAAAAAGATTTATGCGGAAGGATTTGTCTTTGATGAAAAGTTTTCTATTTTTAGAGTTCAATTTTTTAATAATTTTAATTCAATGTAGATACCTATCCAAAATAATATGAATGACTCACTATTAACTCGGTTTTTTGGCCATAATCATTATGTAGGAGAGGTGGCCGAGTGGTTCAAGGCGTAGCATTGGAACTGCTATGTAGACTTTTGTTTACCGAGGGTTCGAATCCCTCTCTTTCCGTACTCTTCACCTAATTCACCAATGTTACTGACTGCAATGCATCAAATAAGAATGTATACTCCAACAGTTAGACCTTTCTTTTCTTTGATATCGATTATGTATTCCTAATCCAAATCTTCTGTGGTACGAAAAATACTGGGCAAAATGGACAAGGAATGAAAATCCCCTACCGATCTATGATACATGAATGAGATCAAAATCCCCAGATCAAACCCCTTACCTTACTTACCCCGGGTCCCTTTACTTAAGCCAAAATGGAGAGGTCAAAATTGTCCGAACCCTTGTTATTTTAGTTGGGGTTAAGTCTGACGAGAGTAATATTCTACAACTAGCAATTCATTTATTTTCAAACCGACCCATTTACTATCTATTATTTGATTGACGAATCCTTCATATTGGAATGGGTGAAGAGTCAAATGGTTTGGCAACTCCTCGCGGGGGGATGAATCAAGATAATTTTGAATCAGAGCCCTAGATTTTTGCTCATCCCTCACTGTAATAATATCTCGGGGTTTACAGCGATAACTTGGTATATCTACTATACGACCATTAACTAAAATATGTCTATGGTTAACTAATTGGCGGGCTTGAGGAATAGTCGAAGCCATACCCAATCGAAAAAGGATGTTATCCAAACGCATTTCAAGTAATTGTAGTAAAACCTGACCTGTTGATCCTTTGGCTTTTCCGGCGATACGAACGTATTTAAGTAATTGTTGTTCTGTAAGACCATAATGAAAGCGCAATTTTTGTTTTTCTTCTAAACGAATACGATATTGAGATTTTTTTCCGGGGCGCGATTGGTTTCTAAGATCGCTTCCGGCTCTAGGCTTTTTACTAGTTAGTCCCGGTAAAGCCCCCAGACGACGGATTTTTTTGAAACGAGGCCCTCTGTAACGTGACATAAAGACTCCTTATTTTTTATGAAATTTCATAAAACAAAATTAAAACTAAACTAAAATATGATAAATTAATCGAAATTTACTGAAGTATTGTATTACAAAGAATAATTAGAGGAATTGTATCAATATCCGGACCTTATTGTATATAAATAATTGTATTATATAAATAAAAAGAATTAAAAATAATAATAAAAAAAATTCAGGGTTCTTTTCTTGATTGATTTGTTCTACAGAGACCGAACTCCTCCAATCCCATTTTTATTCATAATTGGAAGTTCCTACGAGATGATAGGGTGACCCTTGGGAAAAGGGAAAGAAGTTTTTCGCTTTGATTTCACATTATCAATTATGTAAAAAATAAAAAATCAAACAAACGGAGAAAAGCCGGCTATCGGAATCGAACCGATGACCATCGCATTACAAATGCGATGCTCTAACCTCTGAGCTAAGCGGGCTCACATAACATAAATTGTACACGTATACTAATTTAGTAAACTACTGAGATATTAACTGTTCATTCTTAGCTATTTCATAAGAAATATGATATATAGAAAAATAGAAATATCAAAAATAAGGAAGAATAGAAAATAGAATTTTAGAATTTACAAACATATTGGATATTTGAATATTATAGAACATACCTATTAATATAGCGATATTATTAAATATCGCGATATAAAATTTTGATCTATTTCTCAAATATATGTTTATCAATAATAAATATCTTAATTAGCTTAATTAGATGGTAAGATTTTTTTTACTATTCTATGTTTACTATTTTTTATTACATAATTTTATTATATTTCATATATATTTTATATATGGATCATATATATTTTATATATAGAAATATATATATTTCATTTTAATTTAATTTGAAAATATATTTTAATATATCATTTTAAATAAAATCGAGTAAAGTAATGTAATTAAGTTTAGAATCTTATTCTATTTCTATATTTATTGCTATTTCTATATTTATTGTATATTACATTTCTATATTTATTGTATATTACAATCTTATAATATTATTATTTATTATATATAATTCGAAATAATTTCATATTTAATTAATAAATAATTTTATTTTGAATTCTCTTCTAATTCTAAATTAACGGAATGGTTAGTTATAGCCATTTTATTAGTTTTAGTTATGGCTATTAATTGAATTTAAAATTAATAATACTCAAATCTTCCTTTTCGTTTTTTTGTTATGTTATAATGTTTTTTTTTGTTATGTTATAGAAGGCCTGCCCTAAGAATAACATGAAAGATAAAAACGCAATCCAGATCATAATGAAACACTCCTCTGGTTTCATTCGGAAAGGTGAAAGCTAAGACGAAAAAAAAAAAGAATCGACCGTTCAAGTATTTAAAATTTCACGCTAAAAACGGTAGAAATAGGGGCATATATAAGTATAATAAATATATATTATACTATAATATATATGTTATGCGATCTATATTGAATTGATGATATAGAAATGATAGAATCATTTCTTATTGGACCAAATACGGGTCTCCGATAGAGATGAAAGAAAATATACAAGAAATCAAATAGTCGAAAAAACTTTTCAATATAGGAACCGGTATCTAATGAATTCAACCGGTCCAGCATAATAGAAATGAAAGAAAAAAGGGGGGGGGGCGGCATCATGATGTGATCTTAATCACATCAAAAAAAAGAGGGGATATGGCGAAATTGGTAGACGCTACGGACTTAATTGGATTGAGCCTTGGTATGGAAACCTACCAAGTGAGAACTTTCAAATTCAGAGAAACCCTGGAATTAAAAATGGGCAATCCTGAGCCAAATCCTGTTTTATGAAAATAAACAAGGGTTTCATAAACCGAAAATAAAAAAGGATAGGTGCAGAGACTCAATGGAAGCTGTTCTAACAAATGGAGTTGGCTGCATTGTGTTAGTAAAGGAATCCTTCCATCGAAACTTCAGCAAGGATGAAGGATAAACCTATATACATACGTATAGTACTGAAATACTATCTCAAAATGATTAATGACGACCCAAATCTGTATTTTTTTATATTTATATGAAAAATGAAAGACTTGTTGTGAATCGATTAAAAATTGAAAAAAGAATCGAATATTCATTGATCAAACCATTCACTCCACCGTAGTCTGATAGATCTTTTTAATAATTGATTAATCGGACGAGAATAAAGATAGAGTCCCATTATACATGTTAATATCGACAACAATGAAATTTATAGTAAGAGGAAAATCCGTCGACTTTAGAAATCGTGAGGGTTCAAGTCCCTCTATCCCCAAAACGACCCGGTTGACTCCCTAATTATTTATTTTCATTTTATCATTTTGTTAGCGATTCAAATCAAAATTCGTTATATTTATCATTCATTCTCATTCTACTCTTTTCTTTCACAAATGGATCTGAGCTAAAATTTTTTTCTTATCACAAGACTTGTGTGTGATATATATGATACGCGTACAGTACAAATGATTTGAGCAAGGAATCCATTAAATTTGAATAATTAACAATACATATCATTACTTGTACTGTACTGAAACTTTGAAAATTTATTTTTGAAGATCCAAGAAATTCTATTAGATCCTGTATAATACTTTGTAATACTTTTTCGTTTTTCTAATTGACTAATTGACATAGACCCAAGTCCTATATTAAAATAAAATGAGGATGATGCGTCGTGAATGGTCGGGATAGCTCAGCTGGTAGAGCAGAGGACTGAAAATCCTCGTGTCACCAGTTCAAATCTGGTTCCTGGCACATGAGTAATTTGTATGAGTATATATTCTAAAAATTAATTGATATGGGTCGACATACATATTCATTAATAGTATAAATCATGATACATATTTATCCATCTAAATGTCGGAGATATACCCCTTATATATATCATATGTATATAAAGTATACAAAAGAATTCCATTTTGTTTCCTCTTGTTTTTTTATTTGTCCATACTGTGTCTCCTTTTGTTCAAAAAAAACGTTAATACTTTATACATATTCGAAAGGCTAAATTAGTTAGTTGAAAGAGAAAAAGTATAGTCTAGAGGAGTTGAAGGATGGGAATAGCCAAAGTTCATTTCAGATACAGTACAAATAGAATATGATCCTCTTTCATTTCCTTCTATATTTTTTTCAGATTCTATTTCTTCATTTCCTCCTATGTTACTTTCTATAGCCCATCTAAGTGATGTGCGCGGTACATAGTTCATAATGCGGAACTCTTTTAGTTTCATCCTAGTGGCTCGGCTCATTCGAAAAAGTATCTTCAAAATTTGAGAATCTCAATGAATCCTCTAATTTTTTTTTTTAGTATTTATTTTATTTAGCCCACCCAATAACTAAAAAAAAAATAATATGTGAATGAAACTTCAATTACTATGTTTGATCTCGAAGAGAATGTACAAAAATTCTTTGAATATCTGGAGTTGTAGAAGTGAAGATTAGTTTCTGATTATTCAATGAGCATCTTGTATTTCATAAAAATTAGGGGCAATATAATCCTTACGTAAAGGCCATCCTATCCAACTTTCAGGCATTAAGATACGTTTCAGGCGTGGATGATTATCATAAAGGATTCCCAGCATATCATAGG